TTCAGTGAGTCCTCTAAATGGGATGATGTCGGAAAAAGTTTTTATTCAAACATTGATTGGGCGTGTACTAGCAGACGATATATATATGGGCCCGCGATGCATTGCCATTCGAAATAAAGATATTGGTATTGGACTTGTCAATCGATTCTTAACCTTTCGAATACACCCAATATCTATTCGAACTCCCTTTACTTGTAGGAGTATATTTTGGATCTGTCGATTCTGTTATGGACGGAGTCCTACTCATGGCGACCTGGTCGAATTGGGCGAAGCTGTAGGTATTATTGCGGGTCAATCTATTGGAGAACCGGGTACTCAACTAACATTACGAACTTTTCATACTGGTGGAGTATTCACTGGGGGTACTGCAGAACACGTACGAGCCCCCTCTAATGGAAAGATCCAATTTAATGAGGATTTGGTTCATCCCACACGTACACGTCACGGACATCCTGCTTTTCTGTGTTATATAGACTTGTATATAACTATTGAGAGTGAAGACATTCTACATAATGTGAATATTCCACCTAAAAGTTTTCTTTTAGTCCAAAATGATCAATATGTAGAATCCGAACAAGTGATTGCTGAGATTCGGTCAGGAACATACACTTTTAATTTTAAAGAGAAGGTTCGAAAACATATTTATTCTGATTCAGAGGGAGAAATGCACTGGAGTACCAATGTGTACCATGCATCTGAATTTACATATGGTAATGTTCATTTCTTACCAAAAACAAGCCATTTATGGATATTAGCAGGAGGGTCGTGCAGATCCAGTGTAGTCCCTTTTTCGCTTCACAAAGATCAAGATCAACTGAACATTGATTCGCTTTCTGTGGAACGAAGATATAGTTCTAACCGCTCAGTGACTAATGAGCAAGTGAAACATAAACTCTTTCGTTCGGATATTTCTGGTAAAAAAGAAGGCAATCTTCCTGTTTATTCAGAATTAAATCAAATCATATATACTGGTCGTTGCAATATACTATATCCTGCTATTCTCTATCAGAATTCGAATTTATTGTCAAAGAGGCGAAGCAATAGATTCATCATTCCATTCCAGTCGATTCAAGAACGAAACAAAGAAACAACGCTCTATTCAGATTCCGATATCTCGGTTGAAATACCCATAAATGGTATTTTCCGCGGAAATAGTATTCTTGGTTATTTCGATGATCCTCAATACAGAAGAAACAGCTCAGGAATTACTAAATATGGGACTATGGAGGTGCATTCAATTGTAAAAAAAGAGGATTTGGTTGATTATCGAGGGGCAAAAGAATTTAAGCCAAGATACCAAATGCAAGTAGATCCATTTTTTTTCATTCCCGAGGAAGTACATATTTTGCCTGGATCTTCTTCCATAATGGTGCGGAATAATAGTATCATTGGAGGAGATACACTAATCACTTTAAATATAAGAAGCCGAGTAGGCGGATTGGTCCGAGTGGAGAGAAAAAAAAAAAAGATTGAACTTCAAATATTTTCTGGAGATATTTATTTTCCTGGAGAGACAGATGGGATAGTCCGACACAGCAGCATCTTAATACCACCAGGAGCGGAAAAAACAAATTCGAAGGAATCAAAAAATAAATGGAAAAATTGGATTTATGTCCAAGGGATCACACCGACCAAGACAAAGTATTTTGTTTTGGTTCGACCTGTAGAAACATATGAAATAGCAGACGGTATAAATTTATCAACACTTTTTCCTCAGGATCCCTTGCAGGAAAGGGATAACATGAAATTTCGAGTTGTCAATTATATTCTTTATGGAAATGGCAAAGTCCTTTTTGGAATTCCTGACACAAGTAGTCAATTAGTTCGAACTTGTTTAGTATTGAATTGGAACCACGATAAAAAGGGTTCTTCTATCGGGGAGGCCCATGTTTCCTTTGTTCAAGTAAGGACAAATGATCTGATTCGAGATTTTATAAGAATCGACTTAGTCAACTCCCCCCTTTCGTATACCGGAAAAAGGGACGATTCATCCGGTTCATGGTTGATCTATAATACTGGATCAAGGCGCACCTATATCAATCCGTTTTATTCCAAGGCATGGATTCAACAACCCCTTATCCAAAATCAAGTAACTATTCGTACCTTGTTGAATAGAAATAACGAATATAAATCTTTGATAATTTTGTCATCATCCAATTGTTTTCGAATGGGGCCATTTAACAATCACAATGGAATAAAAGAAGCACTTAAAAGAGACCCCCCCATAGTTTCAGTTAGTAAATTGAAATCATTGGGTTCCTTAGGAACAGCCCTTCCAATTATGAATTTTTACCATTTACTAACCCATAATCAAATCTTGGTAATGAAATATTTTCAATTTGACAATTTTAAACAGACTTTTGAAATAATTCAATATTTTTTAATGGATGAAAATGGAAGGATTTCAAATCCCGATCTATGCAGTAAAAAATTTTTGAATCCATTTCATTTGAATTGGTATTTTATCCATTGTAATTTTTGTGAAGAGAGACCCACAATAATTAGTCTTGGGCAGTTTCTTTTTGAAAATGCATGTATAGCGAAAAACAGGCCCCACCTAAAATCGGGTCAAGTTTTAATTGTTCAAGTCGATTCTATAATAATTAGATCAGCTAAACCCTATTTAGCCACGCCAGGAGCAACTGTTCATGGACATTATGGAGAAACCCTTTCTACAGGGGATACTTTAGTTACATTTATATATGAAAAATCCAGATCTGGTGATATAACGCAAGGTCTTCCAAAAGTGGAACAAGTCTTGGAAGTACGTTCGATTGATTCAATATCGATGAACCTAGAAAAGAGAGTTGAGGGTTGGAATGAGCATATAACAAGAATTCTTGGAATTCCTTGGGGATTCTTGATTGGTGTCGAGCTAACTATAGTGCAAAGTCGTATCTCTTTGGTTAATAAGATACAAAAGGTTTACCGATCCCAGGGTGTGCAGATTCATAATAGGCATATAGAAATTATTGTACGTCAAATAACATCAAAAGTTTTAGTTTCAGAAGACGGAATGTCTAATGTTTTTTCACCCGGAGAACTAATTGGGTTGTTGCGAGCGGAACGAACGGGGCGTGCTTTGGACGAAGCAATCTGTTACCGAGCTATTTTATTGGGAATAACAAGAGCATCTCTGAATACTCAAAGTTTCATATCCGAAGCGAGTTTTCAAGAAACCGCTCGAGTCTTAGCAAAAGCTGCTCTAAGGGGTCGTATAGATTGGTTGAAGGGCCTAAAAGAAAACGTTGTTTTGGGAAGTATGATACCCGTTGGTACCGGATTCAAAGAATTAGTACATCATTCAAGGCAACATAACAACAAAAAGCAAAATTTATTTGAGGGGAAAATAAAAAATATTTTGTTCCAACATAAAGATTTTTTTCATTCTTACATTTCAAAGAATTCCCATGATACATCAGAACAATCATTTCTAGGATTTACTGATTTCTAAGAGCGGATTCAGCCCTTTTAACTAGTTTTTAACTAGTCTGTAGTTGATCCGGCCATTTAATTTGGTAATAAGTAAGAAAAATAATAAGGAATACAAATAGAAAGGAATTAATACCTTGGATTGTGTATTAACGGCCAATTTCCGGTAGAAGTGAAAGTTCCATCGGAACAATTATTTATTTTATTTCAGGGTACGCCGTCTCTTTTTTTTTTTAAGAGAGGAAGTGTGGAGAGAAATGACAAAAAGATATTGGAACATCCATTTGGAAGAGATGATGGAAGCGGGAGTTCATTTTGGTCATGGTACTAGAAAGTGGAATCCGAGAATGGCACCTTATATCTCTGCAAAGCGTAAAGGTATTCATATTACAAATCTTACTAGAACTGCTCGCTTTTTATCAGAAGCTTGTGATTTAGTTTTTGATGCAGCAAGTAAGGAAAACCAATTTTTAATTGTTGGGACCAAAAAAAAAGCAGCTGATTCAGTAGCCCGAGCTGCAATACGGGCTCGATGTCATTATGTTAATAAAAAATGGCTCGGTGGTATGTTAACGAATTGGTCCACGACAGAAACACGACTTCATAAGTTCCGGGATTTAAGAATGGAACAAAAATTGGGGGGGATCAACCGTCTTCCGAAAAGAGATGCAGCTATGTTGAAGAGACAATTATCGCACTTGCAAACATATCTGGGTGGAATTAAATATATGACAGGTTTACCCGATATTGTAATCATCATTGATCAGCAAGAAGAAGATACGGCTCTTCGAGAGTGTATCACTTTAGGAATTCCAACGATTTGTTTAATTGATACAAATTGTGACCCCGATCTTGCAGATATTTCGATTCCAGCGAATGATGACGCTATAGCTTCGATCCGATTAATTCTTAACAAACTAGTATTTGCTATTTGTGAGGGTCGTTCGAGATATATAAGAAAGCCTTGATTAATAATAAGATAAAATGACTTTTGGACCTCCATAGATTTTGAGAATTGCTTGTACGGGTCTGGAATGAAAAAAGAAAAATCAATGGGGATATTATGTGATTTGTTGGTATACAAAATATAAAATTCAAAAAAGCGACGATTGAATCAAAATAATTCCTTTTCAAGTTCTATTTCTGTCAGAGGGCAATATGAACGTTCTATCATGTTCCATCAACATATTCTATGCTATATCCGGTGTGGAAGTAGGCCAACATTTGTATTGGCAAATCGGGGGTTTCCAAGTGCATGCCCAGGTACTTATCACTTCTTGGATTGTAATTCTTATCTTATTAGGTTCAACCGCTATTGCTATTCGGAATCCACAAACTATTCCGACTAGCAGTCAGAATTTTTTCGAGTACATTCTTGAATTCATTCGAGACGTGAGTAAAACTCAGATTGGAGAAGAATACGGTCCTTGGGTTCCCTTTATTGGAACTCTGTTTCTTTTTATTTTTGTTTCAAATTGGTCCGGGGCTCTTTTACCTTGGAAACTTATACAGTTACCTGAAGGGGAGTTAGCTGCACCTACGAATGATATAAATACTACTGTTGCTTTAGCTTTACTCACGTCACTAGCCTATTTTTATGCGGGTCTTAGCAAAAAGGGATTGGGTTATTTTGGTAAATACATTCAACCAACTCCAATCCTTTTACCCATTAATATCTTAGAAGATTTCACAAAACCTTTATCACTTAGTTTTCGACTTTTCGGGAATATATTAGCTGATGAATTAGTAGTTGTTGTTCTTGTTTCTTTAGTACCTTCAGTGGTTCCTATACCTGTCATGTTCCTTGGATTATTTACAAGCGGTATTCAAGCTCTGATTTTTGCAACTTTAGCTGCGGCTTATATAGGAGAATCGATGGAGGGCCATCATTGACTTGTTTTTGATTTCGAAATAAGCTCTTTAACCCTTAACTTAGATAAAAGCAAAGTTAATATTAGGACATTGTTTGTTTTTAAAAAAATTGTAATTGCATGAGCTTAAATCAATCAAATACTAAGATTGCTATGCAATGATTCGATCTAATGAATTAGTCTATTTTTCTAGAATAATGAAATGATAAAAAAAGGAATAAAAGAGGAAAAAACTCGATTCCTAAAAAATGGGTTGGTAGGAGAGCGTGTGTTGGCCTCGTTATCTCTAATTTAATGATTATAAGTCAACTCTTGGAACTTTTTCGAAGACGTATTCTAGAATCTGAGTGACTCTAAGATAGGAATAGTAGGTTTACATTATCTAAGGCGGACTTGTATATGTGATAATGGATTAGGGATATATGACCTAAGGATGGATCTAATTTGATTTATTGCTATAAATTGAGACGGGGATTTCAATAGAAGTACTTCCCTTTCGTCTGTGACTCTGAATGAATTGAATAAGAAACGAAATCAAGAAAAAGACCGAAGAATAAAAAGAACAATTCGGGACAAAGCAACGGACGAAGTAAAGTTGTGGGACTTCACATCAGAGTTCTGAGTTACTTCGCCTGGATCAATTTTAGTGATGGAATAATTTAGTTCTAATTCATTGGTTGCTTGTATCATTAACCATTTCTTTATTTTGGTGCGAGGAACTTATAATGAATCCACTGGTTTCTGCTGCTTCCGTTATTGCTGCTGGATTAGCCGTTGGACTTGCTTCTATTGGACCTGGAGTTGGTCAGGGTACTGCTGCAGGCCAAGCTGTAGAAGGTATTGCGAGACAACCCGAGGCGGAGGGAAAAATAAGAGGTACTTTATTGCTTAGTCTGGCTTTCATGGAAGCTTTAACAATTTATGGACTAGTTGTAGCATTAGCGCTTTTATTTGCAAATCCCTTTGTTTAATCTAATCCTAGAAATCTAAATAAAAATACATATTTTTTATTCCCCTGTCCTTCCCTCCAAAATTTAACTCCTACAATTCCTTATTAGTTAAGCTAATGCCCAATTTCCGGGAAGGACAGATTTTGGGTGGGGGTGTTCGCATATCACCTTGCTTTTTTCCTTCCCCTTCTTAGTCCAATAGAACTGAAATGTTTCAACAAACACGAGTTATTTCCCAAGTAACATAAGTCCTAGTATCGAATTATCATTCGTAGTCGAAATTGAAAAAGTCAAATCTAGTTCTACATAGAATAGATTTTTGACGCGGTTTAGCAATAAAATACAGGGGGGGCGAAGTGATACAAAAAGAACTCTGTTTGCCTTTTTTATTCTAGGGAGATCATATGAAAAACGTAACCGATTCTGTCGTTTATTTGGGTCACTGGTCATCCGCCGGGAGTTTCGGGTTTAATACCGATATTTTAGCAACAAATCCAATAAATCTAAGTGTAGTGCTTGGTGTATTGATCTTTTTTGGAAAGAGAGTGTGTGCGAGTTGTTTTTTTTTCAAAAAAGGGGCTGGATCGGACCAGCTGCACCTTTTTATTATAACTAGAAAAAAGTGCATAATCCCACGAATTACTTCTGAATAACTTAAGAAATCATATGGAAGAAACATAGCATTTCGTGAGTTTTTGGTAAATCTATTTTTATTCTCTATGAACCAATAAAGTAGGCCCAATAGCATGGTTAAAGCAAAACCGTTTGAAATCCGGCGCAGCATGGTACTCTTTCTACCACTATGTTAATGGTTTTATTATAATTGGAATTTTTTCGATATATAACACTCATGTCGATAAACTAATTTGAACCATTTATTGGAAAAATGGGTGTTTCACCCACTTTTTTTATCCAATGCTGACGTGATGGGATGACCTATGTATAAAATACGGTAAGAAGCTTTTTTGGATTTGAAAAAAAAAAAAGAAACAGCTTTGCTGACAATTACATATACATATTTTTTCTGTGGTTAGAAGAGTCCTCCGAATATTCTGGTCTTGTATTAGCGATCTGGTTCAATATTTTGAGTTTCGAATATGACCAGAAAAAGGAGGATAGGCTCATTCCATTCAACAAAAAATATGGGATCATAAATAAGAAAGAGTTGGAATATTTGAGCGTGAGAGCCAAATGAATCGAAAGATTCATGTTTGGTTCGGGAAGGGATCGTGAAAGTTTTGAAATGA